ATAAAATAAAATTAGATCATTAAAAAACGTAGTTTATTTTATAACCCCCTTTTTTTCATTTCACTTCTATTGTTTGTTGGGGTTTGTAATCAAGAGAAGTGGAAAAGCGGTCAGATGATACTTTATCTGATAATTGTACAAGGAAGGCAATAGGTTTATAGAAAAAAAGAGTAGATAAAAAAAGGAATTCTTGAGTAGATCAGGAATAAAATTTTTGAGTCGGTATGGATAAAAGATCTTCCTATGTTATACTATTCAATTCTCGACGATGAATCAATTTGATAGCTCAGATATTGTTATTCGTGATATTGATCCGATTCAATATCATCGAGATGTAATTCATCCCATTGAATTTACCATTACAGGCGAAAGATTTACCATCTCTATGGGATTAAATCCCGAGTTATTTCGAAAAAAAAATGAAACGATGATATTATGGAAGTAAATATTCTCGCATTTATTGCTACTGCACTGTTCATTCTAGTTCCTACTGCTTTTTTACTTATCATTTACGTAAAAACTGTTAGTCAAAATAATTAATTTGAATGAAACTGAACTTCTTAGTCCTTATCAATAATTGAAGAAATAAAATGAAAAGGATTCCAATTCCAATTTAGTGTCTTAAATGGAATGAGCGGACTAGGATCAGAAGTATTAGTATTCTAATACTATTCTAATAGCTATTCTAATAGATAGACTGGTAGAAAGATTTCTACCAGTCTATCTATTATTCTATTATATTTACTATTATATTAATTTAATGTTATTTAAAGTTGTACTGTATAACGTTTTAATATAGATCAATCTACGATATGTATTTTCATATATGAAGATATCAATTACATATATGGACATAGCAAGTACCCCAATTCTATTTCTTTACTTTGATTTGTATTGATTACAATCAATTTGAAATAATCGAAAGTGAACTCTTACTCTTATGGGTCTAATTCCCAGATTTCTTATTATTTCAAATATGAATCCTGCATCGAAAGAATCAAATCAATGAAGGAAATACAGTATGGGCATATATAATATAAAAGAAAACCAAGACCAAGTAATCTTTTTTTAGCACTTCAAAGAAGTAATTGATTGAACCATTGATAGATGATCCAGGGAATTATATGAAAACTTCTTCGTATTTCGAAAAGAAGTATAGTAAAAGTAAAACCCACTGATTTTTTTTTAACCTTTGAACTATGATTTGATTTGAAATGAGTCGATAAAGCATAAATCCCATTTTTAAAACAATAAAACAAGCGGTAAGTCCACAGTATGATATGGATATGGGACTCGCCCAAGACTAGATCTTATTATGTGTAATACCTCACTGTACAACCACCATGTCTATGTTCTTTCCCATAGAAAGTCCGTATCCACTTAATAACAGAACGACTTTCTCTTTTTCTTTGAACAGTAAAGTAAAGAGGGAAACAACTAAAACAAATAAGAAAAAGGGTCCGTTGTTCCTCATTGTCCATATAAAATTCTGGTAAGAACCGGTGCATCGAAATAGAAAAGTTAGGAAGAATAGAATTCGAATTTGGCTGGAATAAATTTCCTATCATCTGTATCCCTTTTACTTTCCTTTCGAAATACAAACATGGGAATCGTTGAAATATTCCTTTGATTGAAAAGGTATTTATTATTCATATAATACATTATTCCCCGCAGAACGACCTATAAAACTATTGATCCAGTTTGATTCCTCAACTGAATCAATAGTACCTCTAGAGTCCACTTCTTCCCCATACTACGAGTGAAAGAGAAAATGTAAAGACTACCATTAAAGCAGCCCAAGCGAGACTTACTATATCCATGTGAATTATGTCCCCTATCTCTATGAATATGAAGAAATTTTTCCATTATTGCTCACTAATAATAGTGGAATCGATGGTGCAGAGTCAAAACAAAAAAAGATTCTGACCCAAGACCATTGATGACCCAATCCCATAAATCCACTTACAACAAAACAAGTTCTTATAAGATTTCTAGTAGAATCAGAAAACATAACATTAAGCACAAGCAAAATACGAGTGACATCCTTGGAAAGTATAAAGGGAGTGTTACTAATGAACATGTAAGAATAATAAGACTCCTTGTTTCTTTTGTTCCCAGTATTAATGAAAGGCATAAAAATAGAGAATAAAGATAGATCACTATCTAATATCACATACTTCTATTTCCCATTTAATCTAATCCTTATTGTCTCCCCATTGTTTCCCAGAGACAATGGGGAGACAGTCTTGACTAGGGATTACCGAAAAGAAAGAATTGATTTTTGCACTTTTCTATTTTTTATAAATCTATTTTCTATAAAATTTTACATCCAATCTAATATTGATTGAATGCTCGAGCACTCAGAAACTCTCATGAATCTGTATACAAAGTATCTTCCGCCCTTTCCGCAATTACTAATTAGATTCCCCCTTCGGCTATCCAATATAATTCAAGACCGGGCGAGTAGGCAGATTGGTAGTGGAAAGGCTATCAAGACTTT